TTATTATGCTTAAATAAGCCGTTTTTCATTGCAGTTTTTTTTTTTTTTTTTCTTTATACTTATTTTTTTGACGTTTTTATTTTTTACATTAGTTTAATTAAATTTATTATAATAATGAAATTTTGTGTAGCAAATTTTATAGTATTTTATTCCATTAGATAATTAAAATTTTCTATATAGTCATTTCAGAGAGATAAATGTACAACCATTAATATAAATATATAAATATATATAATATTTATATAAATATATTAATTTATTCAGATGTTTAAGAAATATTATATAAATCTTTATATATTAAATTTTAATATTATAGTATTCATCTTTGAATTTTAAGTTTTTTTATAGGCATAATATAGAGGCATATATTAATTAATAAATTATTTATATATATATAGATATTTATTGAGTATAAATATTATATATATTTATTTAAATTTATTGTCACTAAATAAATCTTAATTATAAAGAAATATAATTAATAAAAAAAAAAAAAAAAATTAGAGCAAAATTTGAAAAATTTTGTAAACCCAGAAATTTTATGAGCATTTATTAATTAATTAAAGTTATTTAAATTAATATTTTAGATTATGAATTTTAAAATTTATAAAATTTTTTATATATTTTTATAAAATTTAAATATTTATTTTAATTATTTAAATTAATTTTATTTAAAGTTATTAATTTATACTATATTTATTATTTAATTTATTAATAATACTATTATTTAATTAATTTTATTGATATTTTTTAGTTTTAATTATAATAAGGGGTTATAATTAGTTAATTTTAATTTTATTTATATAAATTATTTTTATATTAGTTTGAATATGGTTTTATTAATAATAATGTAATTTGATTAGAGGTAATCCTTTAAATTAGTTATTTATATGTTTTTATTATTTTAAAATTTATAATATTTATTTTAATTATTTAGTCCTTTTATTTAATGTTATTTAATTAATAAATTATTTTATAATTAATTAATAAATATATTAAATAAAAATATTTATATAATAAAATTTTTCAAATTTTGCTTTTATTAAATTTTAACTTTTATAAGGGGTAAAATTATTTATTTAATAAATATAAAATTTATATTTTTATTATATAAATATTTTTATTGAGAGGGTTTTATTCCTCTTATTTATATTTATTTAATAAGATTAATTATAATTTGAGATTATTGTTGGAGGTAGTCCTTTAAATTAACTATTATAATATTATTTATCTATATTTAATATAAGTATTTATTTTTGTTATTAAAACTTATTTTTATATTAAAATTTTTCAAATTTTGCTCTAATTTTTCAAATTTTAAATAATTCATTTTATTATGCTTAAATAAGCCGTTTTTCATTGCAGTTTTTATATTAATTTTAATTTTAATTTTATTATGCTTAAATAAGCCGTTTTTCATTGCAATTTTTTATATTAATTTTAATTTTAATTTTATTTTTCAAATTTTGCTCTAATTTTTCAAAATTTTAAATAATTCATTTTATTATGCTTAAATAAGCCGTTTTTCATTGCAGTTTTTATATTAATTTTAACTTTAATTTTATTTTTCAAATTTTGCTCTAATTTTTACTTATTTTATTTCTATTAATATTGTTAATTAATAATTTTATTTTAATATAATTATATTTATTTAAAATTTAAAGTTTTATTTTGGCTTATAAATTTATTATTAGTTTATTTTATATGTAAATTTTTGTGTGAAATTTAATTTATTTATTTTAAAAATAATTAATTTAATTTTATTCGCAGTAATTAATATTATTAATTAAGGAAACTTAGAAATAGAAATATTAAATAGTATTGACTTAATTTGTGCCAGCAGTCGCGGTTATACAAATAATGCAAATAAATTTAATTAGTAAAAGTTAAATTGAAGAATTTAAAAATAAAAATAAAATTATTAGGTGAAATTTTAATTTTATGTATTTATTTTATATATTGATTTATTGAAGCTTACAAATTTTATTTTTAAACTAGGATTAGATACCCTATTATTTAAAAAGTATTTATTTTATTAAAGTAGTATTAGTTATGTTCTTGAAACTTAAAAAATTTGGCGGTATTTTAATCTATTCAGAGGAACCTGTTCTGTAATCGATAATCCACGATGGACCTTTCTTAAATTTGTTTATAAATCAGTTTATATACCGTTGTTATTAGAATATTTTATAAGAATAATAATTTTCTAAATATTTTATTAAATAATATATCAGATCAAGGTGTAGCTTATATTTAAGTAGAAATGGGTTACAATAAAGTTATTTATATGGATATTTGTATGAAAAACTTATTGAAATTGGATTTGATAGTAAATTTATAAAGATTAATAAGTTGATTTTAGCCCTAAAATATGTACACATCGCCCGTCACTCTTATTATTAAGATAAGATAAGTCGTAACATAGTAGATGTACCGGAAGGTGTCTCTAGAATGACAGTTTAAAGCTTATTTAGTAAAGCATTTCATTTACATTGAAAAAATTTTTGTGCAAATCAATATAAATTGATTTATATTTTATTTATTAATTTTAATTTTTATTTATTTATTTTTATTAAAAATAATTATATAAAGTATTGTTTTAGTAGTTTATAATGAAATAATAATATTAATAATAGTTTATTAGTATAGTAATAGAATATTGAAATAATTTGAAAAATTTTTAATTTATAAGAAAATTTAATTTATTGTACCTTGTGTATCAGGGTTTATTAAATAAAAAATATTTATATTATATTTTTTTCGATTTTAAAAGAGTTAATAAATAATTAAAGTTATTGTGATAAAATTATTTTAAATTATTTATTAGAAATGAAATGTTATTCGTTTTTAAAGGTATCTAGTTTTTTAAGAAATAAATTTAATTTAGAAGTTTTAAATTTATTTATTTAATTAATTTAAATAAATAATTTAAAATTTTAATATTTTATGGGATAAGCTATAAAATAAAGTATTAAAAATTTTTTAAGATTTATAAAAATGTATGATTATAATTGTCAACCATTTAAAGTTTGTTATAAATTATTTTTATGTTTATATTATTTCTTATATTTTAATTATTTATTAAAATATTTATTTTAATTTTAAAAATAAAGCAATTATGATAAAATTAGTATATAATATATTTTGTAAAAATATATTTATTTGTTAAGTTTATATAAAGAATTCGGCAAAATTAATATTCGCCTGTTTAACAAAAACATGTCTTTTTGAAATTTATTTTAAAGTCTAATCTGCCCAATGAAAATGTTTTAATGGCCGCAGTATTTTAACTGTGCAAAGGTAGCATAATCATTAGTCTTTTAATTGAAGGCTGGTATGAATGATTGGACGAGATATTAACTGTTTCATATAAATTTATATAGAATTTTATTTTTTAGTTAAAAAGCTAAAATATATTTAAAAGACGAGAAGACCCTATAAATCTTTATATTTTTATTTATTTTAATTATAAAGATTTTTTTAATTATAATAAATAAAAGTATTTTATTGGGGTGATATTAAAATTTAATAAACTTTTAATTTTTTTAAACATTAATTTATGAATAATTGATCCAATTTTATTGATTATAAATTTAAGTTACTTTAGGGATAACAGCGTAATTTTTTTGGAGAGTTCATATCGATAAAAAAGATTGCGACCTCGATGTTGGATTAAGATATAGTTTTAGGTGTAGCCGCTTAAATTTTAAGTCTGTTCGACTTTTAAATTCTTACATGATCTGAGTTCAAACCGGTGTAAGCCAGGTTGGTTTCTATCTTTAATTAATTTAAATATTTTAGTACGAAAGGACCAAATATTAAAATAATTATATTTTATATATTGAATTTAATTAATTATTTACTATTTTGGCAGATAAGTGTAATAAATTTAGAATTTATATATGTAATAATTTAATTACAAATAGTACTTGTTTTATATAGAATTAAATTTATTTTTAGTAAGAAGATTATTATTAATTATTTGTGTATTAGTAAGAGTTGCTTTTTTAACTTTATTAGAGCGTAAAGTATTGGGTTATATTCAAATTCGAAAAGGACCTAATAAAGTTGGATTAATAGGAATTCCCCAACCATTTTGTGATGCAATTAAATTATTTACTAAAGAACAAACTTATCCTTTAGTTTCTAATTATATTTCTTATTATTTTTCTCCTATTTTTTCTTTATTTTTGTCTTTATTAGTTTGAATATGTATACCATTTTTCATTAAGTTATTTTCTTTTAATTTAGGATTATTATTTTTTTTATGTTGTACAAGTTTAGGGGTTTATACAGTAATAATTGCTGGTTGGTCTTCTAATTCTAATTATGCTTTATTAGGGGGTTTGCGGGCTGTTGCCCAAACTATTTCATATGAAGTAAGTATAGCTTTAATTTTACTTTCTTTTATTTTTTTAATTGGAGGTTATAATATAATTGGTTTTTGTTTTTATCAAAATTATTTATGGTTTTTATTTATTTTATTTCCTATAGGGGTTGTTTGATTTAGAATTTCTTTAGCAGAAACTAATCGTACTCCATTTGATTTTGCCGAAGGTGAATCCGAATTAGTTTCTGGATTTAATGTAGAGTATAGAAGTGGGGGATTTGCTCTAATTTTTTTAGCTGAATATGCAAGTATTTTATTTATAAGTATATTATTTTCATTATTATTTTTAGGTGCAGATATTTTTAATTTATTATTTTATTTAAAGTTAACTTTTATTTCTTTTTTATTTATTTGAGTTCGAGGTACATTACCTCGGTTTCGATATGATAAGTTAATATATTTGGCTTGAAAATGTTTTTTACCTTTTTCTTTAAATTATTTATTATTTTTTATTGGATTTAAAATTATTATAATTTTATTTATTTTATGAATAATTTTTAGTAAAGTTAATAGAAAGCTTTTTTTCTATCTTATGTTTTCAAAACATATGCTTGTTCAAGCTCATTAACTAATTTAATATATTATCTCATCATTTTGTAATTAAAGGGTTAATTATATAATATAAAAAGTATACAATAGTTAATAGTTGTCCTATTAAAATATAAGGGTCTTCTACAGGGCGTGCTCCAATTCAAGTTAGAAGAATTACTGTTATAACTATAGTTCAAAATAAAATTTGATTAATAGGATAAAATTGAATTCCTCGGAATTTTCTTAAGTGATAAAAAGGTAAAATTGCGATAATTGCAATTGATATTACTAGTGCAATAACTCCTCCTAATTTATTAGGAATTGATCGTAAAATTGCATAAGCAAATAGAAAATATCATTCAGGTTGAATATGAATGGGAGTAACTAAAGGATTAGCAGGAATAAAATTATCAGGATCTCCTAATAAATTAGGATTTATTAAAGTTAATATAATTAATAGTATAATTATAATAATAAATCCAACAATATCCTTAAATGTAAAGTATGGATGAAAGGGAATTTTATCAATATTAGAATTTAATCCAATTGGGTTATTTGATCCTGTTTGGTGTAAAAATAGTAAATGAATTATAGTTATTGCTAGTACAATAAAAGGTAAAATAAAATGAAAACTAAAAAATCGAGTTAAAGTTGCATTATCTACTGCAAATCCTCCTCATACTCATTGTACTAAATCAGTCCCTAAATAAGGTACTGCAGATAATAAATTAGTAATTACTGTTGCTCCTCAAAAAGATATTTGTCCTCAGGGTAATACATATCCTATAAAAGCTGTTCCTATAACTAAAAATAAAATAATAACTCCTACTAATCATGTGGGTGTAAATAAAAATGAGTTATAATATATACCTCGTCCAATATGTAAATAAATACAAATAAAAAAGAAAGAAGCTCCGTTAGCATGTAAAGTTCGTAATAATCAACCATAATTTACATCACGACAAATATGGTTTACGCTATTAAAAGCTAAATTGACGTCTGCGGTATAATGTATAGCTAAAAATAAACCAGTTAAAATTTGAATAATTAAACATAATCCTAATAGTGAACCAAAATTTCATCAAGTAGAAATATTAATAGGGGCGGGTAAATCTACTAATGCATTATTAGCAATTTTAAATAAAGGATGTTTTAATCGAATTGGTGTATTCATTAGTTTATGCTTCGTAAAGGACCATAAAATAGGTTTGTAATTTTTACTACTACAATTAACGTTATAAGTAGATAATTTATTAATAAGATTGTAATTAAATTAGTTGGATAATTATATATTTTAATTAGAGATAAAGAATTTTCTTTAATATATGAATTTATATTATAAATAGAATTTATTTCATTATTTATATAATAAATAATATAGGATTTATCTCTAATAATAGAAATAATAAATATTATAGCGAATAAACAAAATAAAATTAAAGTTAATTTAGTTGAAAATGAAAATATTTCATTTGAGGCTAAAGATGTAACATAAATAAATAAAACTAGTATTCCTCCAATAAAAGTTAAAAATAAAATATAAGAAAATCAGAATGTTTTAGCAATTAATCCTGTAATTATTGAAATTATAATTGTTTGGATTAATATTATAATTCCTATCGCTAAGGGGTGATTTATTTGTATAAAGATAATATTAATAATAGTAATAGTAGAATATAATAATATTTGTATAATTTCAAGAAATAGTTTAATTAAAATATTAATTTTGGGGATTAATGATAGAATTTATCTTTCTTTTTTTGAAATTTTAAAAGATTTTTCTTATTTTTGATTTACAAGACCAATGTTTTTATTAAACTATTAAAACTAATGATAAATTTAATACTATGAGGATTACCTATAATTTTATTTTTAAGAGGTATTTTTAGTTACGTTTCGAATCGTAAACATTTATTATCTACTTTATTAGTTTTAGAATATCTTGTATTAAGTTTATTTTTTATATTATTTATTTACTTAAATATAATAAATTTTGAACTTTATTTTAGTATAATATTTTTAACTTTTAGAGTTTGTGAGGGTGCTTTAGGCCTTTCTATTTTAGTTTCTATAATTCGTACATATGGTAATGATTATTTTCAATCTTTTAATATTTTACAATGTTAAAACTTATTTTTATATTATTATTATTATTACCTTTTTGTTTTATTGGGAATATATTTTGAATGGTTCAAAATATATTATTAATAATTAGATTTATTTTTATTTTATTTTTTAATTATAGTAATTATTTTATTAATATTTCTTATTTTATAGGTTGTGACTTAATTTCTTATGGTTTAATTTTATTAAGTATTTGAATTTGTTCTTTAATATTAATGGCTAGAAGTTCTATTAATAAATATTCTAATTTTTCAAATTTATTTTTAGTTAATATTTTATTTTTACTTTTATTTTTAATTTTAACTTTTAGTAGAATAAATTTATTTTTATTCTATTTCTTTTTTGAAAGTAGTTTAATTCCTACTTTATTTTTGATTTTAGGGTGAGGATATCAGCCTGAACGTTTACAAGCAGGAGTTTATTTATTATTTTATACTTTATTAGTTTCATTACCTTTATTAGTAGGTATTTTTTTTTTATATAATAAGATAGGTTCTTTGAATTTTTATTTAATAATAAATTTATTTTATTATAGAGAACTTCTATATTTTTCAATAATTTTTGCTTTCTTAGTTAAAATGCCTATATTTTTATTTCATTTGTGGCTTCCTAAAGCTCATGTAGAGGCTCCAGTTTCTGGGTCTATAATTTTAGCTGGTATTATATTAAAATTAGGAGGATATGGGTTATTACGAGTGATATCTTTTATTCAGTTTACTGGTTTAAAATTTAATTATATTTGAGTTAGAATTAGATTAGTAGGAGGAGTTTTAATTAGTTTAGTTTGTTTACGTCAAACAGATTTAAAATCTTTAATTGCTTATTCTTCAGTTGCTCATATAGGTATTGTTTTAGCAGGTTTAATAACTATAACTTATTGAGGAATTTGTGGATCTTATATTTTAATAATTGCTCATGGTTTATGTTCTTCTGGTTTATTTTGTTTAGCTAATATTACTTATGAGCGTTTAGGTAGTCGGAGTTTATTAATTAATAAAGGTTTATTAAATTTTATACCTTCAATAGCTTTATGATGATTTTTGTTGAGAGCTGGTAATATGGCTGCTCCACCCACATTAAATTTAATAGGTGAAATTTTTTTATTAAATAGAATTATTAGTTGATCTTATATTAGTATAATTATAATTAGTTTATTATCTTTTTTTAGTGCTGCTTATACTTTATATTTATATGCTTATAGTCAACACGGGAAAATTTTTTCTGGGGCTTATTCTTTTAGTATAGGAAAAATTCATGAGTATTTATTATTATTTTTACATTGATTACCTTTAAATTTATTAATTATAAAAAGAGAAGTTTGTTCCTTATGATTATATTTAAATAGTTTATTAAAATATTGATTTGTGGTGTCAATGATATGAATTTATTCATTTTAAATCGTGAAATATTTATCTATTTTTCAAATTAGATTTATTATTTTATCTTTAATTAGATTAAATTTTTTTATAATAAGTATTTGATTTATTATAAGTGATTTAACTTATTTTTTAGAATGAGAATTAGTTTCTTTAAATTCTTCTAGAATTGTTATAACTTTTTTATTTGATTGAATAAGTTTATTATTTATATCCTTTGTTTTAATAATTTCTTCTTTAGTTATTTATTATAGTAAAGAATATATAATAGGAGATGTTAATATAAATCGTTTTATTTTATTAGTTTTAATATTTGTATTATCTATAATAATATTAATTATTTCTCCTAACTTAATTAGAATTTTATTAGGGTGAGATGGATTAGGTTTAGTATCTTATTGTTTAGTAATTTATTTTCAAAATATCAAATCTTATAATGCGGGTATATTAACTGCTTTATCTAATCGTATTGGAGATGTTGCTTTATTAATAGCAATTGCTTGAATATTAAATTATGGAAGTTGAAATTATATTTTTTATTTAGATATAATAAAATTAGATTCAGAAATAGAAATTATTGGAGGATTAGTTATATTAGCAGCAATAACTAAAAGTGCTCAAATTCCTTTTTCTTCATGATTACCAGCAGCTATAGCTGCTCCTACTCCTGTCTCTGCTTTAGTTCATTCTTCTACTTTAGTAACTGCTGGAATTTATTTATTAATTCGATTTAATATTCTATTAGTTGATATTTGAATTGGTAAATTTTTATTATTAGTTTCTGGTTTAACTATATTTATAGCTGGTTTAGGTGCAAATTTTGAATTTGATTTAAAAAAAATTATTGCCCTATCTACTTTAAGACAGTTAGGTTTAATAATAAGAATTTTATCTATAGGTTATTTTAAATTAGCTTTTTTTCATTTATTAACTCATGCTTTATTTAAAGCTTTATTATTCATATGTGCAGGGGCAATTATTCATAATATAAATAATTCTCAAGATATTCGATTGATAGGATCTTTAAGTATTAATATACCTTTAACTTCTACCTGTTTTAATGTATCTAATTTAGCTCTATGTGGAATACCTTTTTTAGCCGGGTTTTATTCAAGGGATATAATTTTAGAAGTTGTTTCTTTGAGATATATTAATTCATTTTCTTTTTTTCTTTATTTTTTTTCTACAGGTCTTACTGTATGTTATTCTTTTCGTTTAGTTTATTATTCAATAACTGGTGATATAAATTGTAGTTCTTTAAATGTATTAAATGATGAAGGTTGAATTATATTACGTGGAATACTTGGTTTATTATTTATAAGTATTATTGGGGGGAGAATATTAAATTGATTAATTTTTCCTACTCCTTTAATAATTTGTTTACCTTTTTATTTAAAATTTTTAACTTTGATTGTTTGTATTATAGGAGGAATTTTTGGTTATTTAATTTCAAATATTTCATTATATTTTATTAATAAATCTTTTAATAATTATTTAGTTACTTTATTTCTTGGTTCTATATGATTTATGCCTTATATTTCAACTTATGGTTTAATTAATTATCCATTAAAATTAGGAATAGTAGTTATTAAAAGATTTGATCAAGGTTGGTCTGAATTTTATGGAAGTCAAAATATTTATAATAAGTTAAGTTATTATGCACAAATAAATTATATTTTACAAAATAATAATTTAAAAATTTATTTATTAGTTTTTGTTTTATGAATTGTGATTTTATTTAGTTTTATTTTATTTTAATTCAAATAGCTTATGTTTAGAGTATAACATTGAAGATGTTAGGGGGATTATCTTAATCTTTGAATATAATCATTTTATTATATTTAAAATATAATAATTACTATTATGTAATAATTATTAGTACTATTTTTATTCTATAATTATTTTATATAATTTAATAAAAATTAGTAATTTATAAAAATAATTCATTTTATTTTTACAATGAAAATGTAAAGTTTTAATTAAACTATATAAATTTAGAAGTATAAATGGAATTTAACCATTAAAAGAAAAAAGTTAGCAGCTTTTACTTGAACCTCATACTTCTTTAATTGGAATTTTTATTCAGTGTTATCATTAACAATGATAAGCCTCTTTTTGGCTTCAATTAAAACTAAAAAATAAGGGTGAATACACCTAAAATTAGGTCGAAACTAATTGCAATATATCGCTTCATATTCAAGGTAGACTGAATTAATCAGTATTTTTTGATTGCAAATCAAAAGTTAAATTTAACTACAACCCTATTTAATTTGATCAATTTAATATTCCTTGATTTCATTCATGATATAATCCAATTAATAAAATTAAAATAAAAATTAAGGATGTAATTGTTCATACTATTAAATTTGAATAATTAATTAATAAAATTATAGGTAAAATTAAGGCAATTTCTACATCAAAAATTAAAAAAATAATTGTAATTAAAAAAAATCGAAGAGAAAAAGGAAGACGAGAAGAAGATTTTGGATCAAATCCACATTCAAAGGGGGATCTTTTTTCCCGGTCTGTTAATGAATTTTTTGATAAAATAGAAGCTAAAAATATAATAATTATTGAAATTATTAAAATAATAATTGAAATAGTATAAATAGAAAAAATTATCTTTACTATTATTTATAATAGTCCTTATGATTGGAAGTCATATATACTTATATACTATAAAGATAATATTTATGTTATCCTCCTCATCAATAAATTGATACATATAAAAACAATCAAACAACATCAACAAAATGTCAATATCATGCTGCTGCTTCAAATCCAAAATGGTGATTTTTTGAAAAATGATTATTTAAATGACGAATTAAACAAATAATAATAAATGTTGTACCAATTAATACATGAAGTCCATGGAATCCTGTAGCAATATAAAAAGTTGATCCATAAACAGCATCTGCAATAGTAAATGGGGCTTCGACATATTCATAAGCTTGTAAGATAGAGAAATAAATTCCTAATAATACAGTAAAAAATAGTCCTTGAGTTGTTTGTGAAAAATTATTTTCTATAATTCTATGATGTGCTCAAGTAATAGTTACTCCTGAGGCTAGTAAAATTGCTGTATTTAATAAAGGGATTTGAAAAGGATTAAAAGGGACAATTCCTAAGGGAGGTCAAGTTGCTCCTAGTTCAATTGCTGGGGATAGTCTTCTATGAAAATAAGCTCAAAAAAAAGATAGAAAGAATAAAATTTCTGATAAAATAAATAAAATTATTCCTCAACGTAAACCAATTGTTACTGTTAAAGTATGAAGTCCTTGAAAAGTTCCTTCCCGTGAAATATCCCGTCATCATTGATATATAGTTAATATTGTAATTAAATTACCTAATAAAAATAAAGATATATCATATTGATGAAATCATTTTACTATTCCTGATACTGTTGTTATTGCTCCTAAAGCTCCTGTTAAAGGTCATGGACTATAATCTACTAAATGAAAAGGGTGATTTGAGTGTATTGACATTAATTAACTTCACTAGAATATAGTGTTCTTAAAATAGCAAATACGTAGGATTGAATAATAGCAACAGCTGATTCTAATACAAGTAAAGCAATTTGAACAATTAATAAGAATCTAATTATTATATAAGATATTGATGGTCCAGTATTTCCTAATAAAGTTAATAGTAAATGTCCTGCAATTATATTTGCAGCTAATCGAACGGCTAATGTTCCCGGTCGAATTACATTACTAATAGTTTCAATACATACTATAAAAGGCATAAGAATAGCGGGTGTTCCTTGAGGAACTAAATGTATAAATATGTGTTGAGTGTGATTAATTCAGCCAAATATTATAAATCTTAATCATAAAGGTATAGCTAAAGCTAAAGTAAAAGTTAAGTGGCTTGTACTTGTAAAAATATAAGGGAATAATCCTATAAAATTATTAAATAAAATTATTGAAAATAATGAGATGAAAATAAAAGTAGATCCATTATGTCCATTAGGTATTAATAAAGTTTTAAATTCTTTATGTAAGGTAATTATAATATTGTTTCAGATAATAAAATATCGTGAAGGTATTAATCAATAAATAGAGGGAGTTAATAAAATTCCTAAAAAGGTACTTATTCAATTTAAAGATAAATTGAGAATACTTGAGGAAGGGTCAAAAACAGAAAATAAGTTAGTTATCATTTTCAATTTATAAAATTATTATTTTTTTTATTTGAAATTGTAGATTTAGGTATAATAGGAAAAATATTATAATAATTTATTACATTAAATATAATGAATGTAATAGAAAAAATAATAAATAAGCTTAATCAACTAATTGGTGCTATTTGTGGAATCAAAAAATATTAATTATATTAATAATTTTAGTTTGACATACTAAGGTTATATTTTAACTAATTTTTTGTCATTAGAAGTAATTGCTAATTTACTATAATATGGTTTAAGAGACCATTACTTGCTTTCAGTCATCTAATGAAGAATTTATATTATTAGAAATTCATTTAATAAAATAATTAGTTGGGATACTTTCAATTACAATTGGTATAAAACTATGATTAGCCCCACAAATTTCTGAACATTGTCCATAAAATAAACCAGGTCGGTTAATTATAAAATTAGTTTGATTCAATCGTCCAGGTGTTCCATCTACTTTTACTCCCAAAGCCGGAATTGTTCATGAGTGGATTACATCCGCAGATGTAATTAAAATTCGAATTTGAGTATTTATAGGTAAAATTACTCGATTATCTACATCTAATAATCGAAATTGATTATTAGAAATTTCATTTGATGGGATTATATATGAATCAAATTCAATATTATTAAAATCTGAATATTCATAGCTTCAATATCATTGATGTCCAATTCTTTTTAATGTAATAGAAGGTTCATTAATTTCATCTAATAAATATAATAATCGTAAAGATGGAAATGCAATAAATAATAAAATAATAGCAGGTAAAATTGTTCAAATCACTTCAATTGTTTGTCCATGTAATAAATAACGATTAATATATTTATTATAAAATAATATAAATATTAAATAACCTACTAATACTGTAATTATAACTAAAATTAATAAGGCATGATCATGAAAGAAAATTAATTGTTCTATTATAGGAGAAGCTCTATCTTGTAAATTTAAATTTGATCATGTTGACATTTTCTAATAAAAGTAATAACTTTATATATGAAGCTTAAATCCATTGCACTAATCTGCCATATTAGAATTAATTAGTTAATAAAGGCAATTCTGAATATCTGTGTTCTGCCGGAGGGGTATTTTGAAACCATTCAATTGAAGAATTTAATTGAATGGGGTAAATAACTTGTCGATGGGAAATTATACTTTCTCAAATAATAAATAAGAAAAATAAAATTCCTAATAAAGAAACAGAAGATCCAATTGTAGAAATTACATTTCATGTTGTATACGCATCTGGATAATCTGAATATCGACGAGGTATTCCAGCTAAACCTAAAAAATGTTGAGGAAAAAAAGTTAAATTTACCCCAATAAATATAATAATAAATTGACTTTTTAATCATTTTGGATTTATTATTAATCCTGTAAATAGAGGATATCAATGAATAAATCCTGCTATAATAGCAAATACTGCTCCTATAGATAAAACGTAGTGAAAGTGAGCTACTACATAATAAGTATCATGTAAAATAATATCAACAGAAGAATTTGCTAATACTACTCCTGTTAATCCTCCTACTGTAAATAAAAATACAAATCCTAAAGATCATAATGTTGCGGGAGAATAATTTAATTGTGTCCCATGTAAAGTTGCTAATCAACTAAAAATTTTAATTCCAGTAGGTACTGCAATAATTATAGTAGCAGAGGTAAAATAAGCCCGTGTATCTACATCTATTCCTACTGTAAATATATGATGTGCTCATACAATAAATCCTAATAATCCAATAGCTAATATTGCATAAATTATTCCTAATGACCCAAAAGTTTCCTTTTTTCCTGATTCTTGGCTAATAATGTGTGAAATTATGCCAAATCCAGGTAAAATTAAAATATATACTTCTGGATGTCCAAAAAATCAAAATAAATGTTGGTAGAGAATAGGATCCCCTCCTCCTGCAGGATCAAAAAATGATGTATTTAAATTACGATCAGTTAATAATATGGTAATAGCTCCGGCTAAAACTGGTAATGACAATAATAGTAGTAAAGCTGTAATTACAACAGATCATACAAATAAAGGTATTCGGTCAAATGTAATTCCTGTAGATCGTATATTAATTACTGTAGTAATAAAATTTACGGCTCCTAAGATAGAAGAAATTCCAGCTAAATGTAAAGAAAAAATAGCTAAATCAACTGAAGCTCCTCCATGTGCAATAATTGATGATAGGGGAGGGTAAACTGTTCACCCTGTTCCAGCTCCGTTTTCCACTATACTACTTACTAGCAGTAGGGTTAAAGAAGGAGGTAATATTCAAAATCTTATATTATTTATTCGAGGAAAAGCTATATCAGGAGCTCCTAATATTAAAGGAACTAATCAATTACCAAATCCTCCAATTATAATAGGTATTACTATAAAAAAAATTATTACAAAAGCATGTGCAGTTACAATTACATTATAAATTTGATCGTCTCCAATTAGTGCTCCTGGATGACCTAATTCTGCTCGAATTAAAATTCTTAATGAAGTTCCAACTATTCCAGCTCAAGCACCAAATATAAAATATAAAGTTCCAATATCCTTGTGATTAGTAGAAAATAACCATTGTCGCGATTAAATGGCTGAATTTAGGCGATAGATTGTAAATCTATTTATAAGATATATTTCTTTTTAATCATTGAATTTTTCAAATTTTGCTGGCTTTATAGTCAACTATGACATTAGACTGCAATTCTAAAGGAGTAATTAAAGTTACTAAGGCTTAAAAGATAGGACTTATATTTATAGCTTTGAAGGCTATTAGTTTAATTAACTTAAAGCCTTAAAGTATAAAATAGAATGCTCAAATCAAAATAAATCCTATAATTGAAATAAATGAGAGTAAAAAACAGAAGTTTATTGTAGTTGAATTAAATTGCATCGATAAATTTCAATTATTTTCATAATAATTTAGTATAAAAGCTGAATAAGTTAATCGGATATAAAAAAATAAAGCAATTAAAGTGATTACTGTTAATAAGCTTATTAATAGCACTTGATTATTAATTGTTAATGCTTGAATTACAAGTCACTTTGGTAAAAATCCTAAAAATGGAGGTAATCCTCCCAAAGACAGTAAATTTATAAATATAAAAAATTTTAAGGGCTTATTATTAAAAAACAAAGAAAATAGTTGATTAATGTAGAATAAATTAAAAGTATTAAAGATGAAAATCAAGGCAAAATTTAAAAATGAATAAATTAAGAAATAAATTATTCATAAATTTTCACTTGAATATATTGCAGATAATATCCATCCAATATGATTAATTGAGGAGAAAGACATTAATTTTTTCAATGATGTTTGATTTAATCCTCCCAAAGCTCCAATAATTGTAGATAATAAAATACAAGGTAAAATTATTAATTTTATAAATACATATGATATTAATATTATAGGAGCTAATTTTTGTCAGGTTATTAAAATAAACCCTCTTATTCAAGGTAATCCTTCTATTACATTAGGAAATCAAAAATGAAATGGGGCTGTTCCTCTTTTTAATAAAAGAGAGGATAAAATAATTATACTATAAATTTCATTATTTATAATTATTAAATTATAATTTAATAAATATAAAATAATTGAGAACAATAAAATTGCAGAGGCTAATGCTTGAACTAAAAAATATTTTAAAGACGCTTCAGTTGATATTAAATTATTATTATCATCTTTTATAAGGGGGATAAAAGACAATAAATTAATTTCTAAACCTATTCAAGCTCTAATTCAAGTATTAGCTGAAATTGTAATTAAAGTTCCAATTATTAAAATTAATAGAAATATAATTTTATAAGAATTTTTAAAAATTAAAAAGAAAAGGATTATAACCTTTATAAATGGGGTATGAACCCAGTAGCTTAGTTAGCTTATCTTTTTATATAAATATATTTTAGTGTACGATGCACAAAAGTTTTTGATACTTTTAGAGATAGTTTAATTCTATCAAATATAATGAATGTAATCAAATTACATGTTTTACTCTATCAAAGTAATCCTTTTGTCAGGCAATTCATT